GAAATGGAAGAACTAGAACCGTATGGATTTCCAAAGACTCCATGGATAGGAACTAAAAACGAGATATCGAAGTAGTTCTGATGATTCAGTATATCATCACTTCAATTCGGAGTTCTTAGTTACTTTGACCGGGTGGATCTTAGTGATGGAATAATAAGTAATAATTCATTGGTTGATTGTATCATTAACCATTTCTTTATTTTGGTGCGAGGAACTTACCATGAATCCACTGATTTCTGCCGCTTCCGTTATTGCTGCCGGATTGGCCGTAGGGCTTGCTTCTATTGGACCTGGAGTTGGTCAAGGTACTGCTGCGGGCCAAGCCGTAGAAGGTATCGCGAGACAACCAGAAGCAGAGGGTAAAATACGAGGTACTTTATTGCTTAGTCTGGCTTTTATGGAAGCTTTAACAATTTACGGACTGGTCGTGGCATTAGCGCTTTTATTTGCGAATCCTTTTGTTTAATCCTATTCTATAAACGTGGAAATACGTACTTCTTTTCTTATTTTATTGCCGTCGACTTACCGCTTGCTTCTTCGAATTATATCAAAACTTCACTCCACTTCTTCGTTGAGACAATACTCCGGGGAAGGTCTGATTTGAGGATGAGGAATTAGTAGATCCACTCGCTTTCTCACTTCCCGTCCTTAATTTAATGGAAACCCCTTTTGACTTTTAGGAAGCGTTGCAGGTATTTCGCAATTGACATGAAACCGGGGACCTAATAAGTATCTTATTGGGAACTTCAATTGAAATAAAATAATAATAAAGAATCCATTTTTGAAATTTGAAAATGATTTCAAATGAAATGAATATATTCATATTTAAAATAAGTCAATTAATAAAAAAAAAGAAATCAATAATAAAAAAACGGGACGAAGTGATACAAAAAGAACTCTGTTCGATTTTGTTAGTCCTATCTATAAGAGGAGAGCATATGAAAAATGGAACCGATTCTTTCGTTTCCTTGGGTTACTGGCCATCCGCCGGGAGTTTCGGGTTGAATACCGATATTTTAGCAACAAATCTAATAAATCTAAGTGTAGTGCTTGGCGTATTGATCTTTTTTGGAAAGGGAGTGTGTGCGAGTTGTGTATTTCAAGAATAGGCTGGATCCAACCGGCTGCACTTTCTTTTTTTTTATTTATAAATAGGGAAGAAAGGTGCACGATCTCGACGAATTACTTCTGAATAAATTAAGAAATCATATGTAAGAACCATAGCATTTCGTGACTCATTGGTAAATCAACTTTGATTCTCTATCAACCAATAATGTGGGACCATTAACATGGTTAAAGCTAAACCGCCTGAAGTCCAGGCACAACATGGTACTCTTTCTACCACTACGTTAGTACGGAGATGGTTTCAAAATGAATAGTTGGCAATTTATCCGATATAGAACACTCATATCGATAAAATGATTTGAACCATTTACTGGAAAAATGGGTGTCTCGCCTTTTTTTATCCATGCTGATCGACGACCTATGTATAAATTAGAAGAATTTTTGGATTGAAGAAAAAAAACAACTTTGCTGACAATTACAGATTTTTTTGTCTGGTCGGAAGAGTCCTCTGAATATTCTGGTCTTGTATCAGTTTCCATATCTTGGAATACGAACAGAGAAGAGAGGGTAGGCTCATTACATTAAAAGATATGGGAATGCTCATAACATAAGTAACTGAGCGTGAGAGCCAAATGAATCGAAAGATTCATGTTTGGTTCGGGAAGAGATCATGGAAGTGAAGTTGTGAAATGAATGGGAAAATAATCTACTTTCATTAAGTGATTTATTAGATAATCGAAAACAGAGGATTCTGAGTACTATTCGAAATTCAGAAGAACTACGCGGAGGAGCTATTGAGCAGCTCGAAAAAGCCCGGGCTCGCTTACGTAAAGCGGAAATGGAAGCAGATGAGTTTCGAGTGAATGGATACTCTGAGATAGAACGAGAAAAACAGAATTTGATTAATGCCACTTATGAGAATTTGGAACGATTAGAAAATTACAAAAATGAAACCATTCATTTTGAACAACAAAGAGCAATTAATCAGGTCCGACAGCGAGTTTTCCAACAAGCCTTACAAGGAGCTCTAGGAACTCTGAATAGTTGTTCGAACAGCGAGTTACATTTACGCACCATCAGTTCTAATATTGGCATGCTCGGGGCCATGAAAGAAATAACTGATTAGCCCTTTTACTGTAGGCATTATTTTTTTTTTTTCTCCCTTTGTTTCCGAAAAAGAATTAAGAGACACTAATGGTAACCATTCGAGCCGACGAAATTAGTAATATTATCCGTGAACGTATTGAACAATATAATCGAGAAGTCACGATTGTGAATACCGGCACCGTACTTCAAGTAGGCGATGGCATTGCTCGTATTCATGGTCTTGATGAAGTAATGGCAGGGGAATTAGTAGAATTTGAAGAGGGTACAATAGGCATTGCTCTGAATTTGGAATCAAACAATGTTGGCGTTGTATTAATGGGTGACGGTT